ATAAGGTATCAAGAGGTGTTTCCAGATATATTACTCAAAAGAACCGGCACAATACGCCTAATCGATTAGAATTGAAAAAATTCTGTCCCTATTGTTACAAACATACGATTCATGGGGAAATAAAGAAATAGAGCGAACCAAGTACCTGTGTCTTACCCTTTCAAGGAAGGGGAAAAAATGACATTATATATATAACATATTTAAATAGAAAATAAACAAATCCTATTTTTAAAAAATCCTATTTTGGGTGGATTTAAAATGAATTAGAATTAATAAATAGGATTTTAGGGATAAGGAATAAATTAAACAAACAAACCATGGATAAATCCAAGCGACCTTTTCTTAAATTCAAGCGATCTTTTCGTAGGCGTTTGCCCCCGATTCAATCGGGGGATCGAATTGATTATAGAAACATGAGTTTAATTAGTCGATTTATTAGTGAACAAGGAAAAATATTATCAAGACGAGTGAATAGATTGACCTTGAAACAACAACGATTAATTACTCTTGCTATAAAACAAGCTCGTATTTTATCTTTGTTACCTTTTCTCAATAATGAGAAACAATTTGAAAGAACCGAGTCGACCGCTAGAACTACTGGTTTTAAAGCCCGAAATAAATAGGCTTAGGCTTACTTTTTCTTCACTTGAATCATAATTACAAGAATCTATATTTGAGTATCTTGTCGTAAGAAAAAAAATGAATCGGAAAAAAAGATTTCTTTTTTTATTGAATTGAACGTGTTCATTCATTTTGACTACTTTAGCATATTTTCTCATACTAATTTCTACTCTACCTTCCCGGAGTTCATTCTCCGGGAAACTCCATTTAAATTATTCTGGTGGATTCTTTCCAATCTACTTCCTTTATGATTTCGTTCGAAATCATATAAAGACAATTCCTATTTGATATAGCTATTTGTGCAAGTATTTTACGGTTAAGAAGCAACTGTCTCTTGTACAGATCATGTATTAATCTACTATAACTATAGGATACTCCCCTTTCGCGAATTACTGCGTTTATCCGAGTGATCCACAAACGACGAAAATCTCTCTTTTTCCTATCCCTATCCCGATGAGCCGAAACTAAAGCTCTTATTTTCTGTTGAGTAATAGTTCGAGTAAGCCTTGAATGAGCCCCTCGAAAGCTTGATGCAAATAAACGAATTTTTGTTCTACGTCTCCGAGCTATATATCCCCGTTTAATTCTGGTCATTGAATAAATGAAACTTTGACGAATAACTAATTGATTGCCTTTCTTTCAGTTATTCTTTTCCCCCTTCCTAGTCTATTAATAACAAAACGGATTTTTCCAATGTATAAAATAAAAATTCCAATGGCTTTGGCTACTCTAACCTTCCCGACCACGATTTTTTATTTTTTTTTTTTTTTAGGTATTTCACTCCGAAATAATAAATTGTATTTTCCTAGGTATCAAAAATCTAGTAAATAAAAGAAATAAAAAAATAAATAGTGGGTTCCTTCGTTTCTATGGTTACTTCTTAAACGGTGAGGTCTTCTCTATACACCGGAGCCTTTACTTTATACTTTAATTTAATATTTAATCAACTAATTGATGTTATTGGGAACTTGTATAGTTCACACGCTTTGGCTCTACCCATGAATTATCCAGTAACCAGTAATAGGTCTTTCACAATCAGATCTACCTATACAGTAACGGTATTTAATTATGAAAGTTTGCTGGGTAGCTGACCCTCTTAGTCCGTTCTTGCCAGATTGGGAGCCTACCTAATCTTTATGTTTTATGCTTTTTAAATAAGATTTCCTCCGCTTAATGGATAACCATTTGTTACCAATGGAGAATTTCTTATCATCTTAAATTCAGGTGATTGGATTTATACCAACGGAAACCATAAACTTCATACACAATAGAGGGATATGATAGAGTTTTTTTTTTAATAATGAATGGAGTTCCTTTTTCCATCCTATCCCATTCACCGGTACTGATCATTGATACTGTAAAAGTAGTTTTCTTGCTTTTGTGCCAGCTCATGATCTAAACGAGTCGCACATACACCCTAGTACATGTTCCTCGACGCTGAGGGCACCCCCGAAGAGCGGGGGATTTCGTGACATTTCTGATTGGCTGTCTTGTATTTCTAATAAGTTGTTTAATAGTTGGCATGTTGAATCGTATACATAATATGTATGATGGATTGGTTTAGATTGATCCTAACCGAATGATGATGAATTACTTCTATTTAATAGAATATTCAATTCGAAGATAAAATATCAAATCACAGATTTGCGCGAAATCCATGTTATTTTCATTCAACCGCTACAAGATCAACAATTCCATAAGCTTGGGCTTCTGTTGCTGACATAAAAACATCTCTTTCCATATCTTCGGATACAACCCATAAGGGTTTGCCCGTTCTTTGTACATAAACCCTTGTGAGGGTTTCACGCAGTTTCAGCAGTTCTTCCGCTTCCAGGACAAATTCGCCTGCTTGTGCCTCATAATAACCACTAGCAGGTTGATGCATCATTACCCTGATGATATAACAAAATAAAAGCTTCCCCTATCTCGCATGATAAAGCAAAGAGAAAGGAAAGATAAAGAATAGAAAAAAGATAGAATTGAACAACCGTACAGGCATCTTTTGTGCATACGGCTCTACAAGAAAATTTACCCCCTCTTTTCTATTGACTATTGAAGAAAGAGAAAAATAGAATCTACCAGACTCAGATGGGTAAATGATCAAATTGCCATCCTTCCTTTCGGAGGAGTTAAAAAATACTATGATGGCTCCGTTGCTTTATATGTTTATTTTTTCTTTTTTTTTGTCTGTGATTCAGCAATCCCAAAGTTTCTTTTTAATCCGATCAAATAAGGAAAAAATCGTTTTTTTTTTCGTACTCTTTCATAACATAAATATTGTTAAGAACTCTCCGGCATGAAAACAAAAAGTTTGTGACGCTGAACTGAACTCCCGATAGATAAGAGAAAATCGGAAATACCCCTTATCTCATACTACTCTCTCGATACAGAATCTAATGTTTTGAAAAAAAAAAACAATACAAAAATTTCTCATATCGAATTCAAAGTGCCATGCTATTATTACTTAGTATTCATATGGCGAAGGCATAGTCTTCCTTTTTCTCTCAAATAAAAACCTCATTGGCGCCAAGCGTGAGGGAATGCTAGACGTTTGGTAATTTCTCCTCCGACCAGGATAAAAGATCCCATTGAAGCGGCTAATCCCATGCATACTGTATGGACATCTGGTCGCACAAATCGCATAGTATCATAAATAGCGATCCCAGGTATTACCCAGCCCCCAGGAGAGTTTATAAACAAATACAGCTCTTTGGTCTCATCCTCGATACTGAGATATACCATAAGACCAATAAGTTGATTCGAAACCTCGCTATTAATCCCTTGGCCTAAAAAAAGTAATCTTTCTCGATAAAGTCGGTTGATTAGGGTAAAATTGTATCCCTTAGGAACCGTACATGCGCCTTTTGATGCATACGGTTCAAAAAAATTGTGAATCAATGTATAGATTCCAGTCCTCTTTCTTTTTTTCGAGAAAGGTTCTTTCTTACTTCTAACGAAAGGGCTTTTCTTCGATTTTTCAATAAAGACGAGTTTTGACTCCTTTTTTATATTTTCGATTATAAAATTAGAAGTTATAAGAAGGGGTCATTAAACTTATCGAATTAACTTCTCATTGATGTATTCTTTCATCGAGATTTAATCCAAACCGCGATGGTATTTTCTTGTTCCTGAATGGGTCTGTTTCATCTTTTTAGGTTTATGCTCTACTCCGGGTAAAGATCCGCCCGATTTGGATTTGTACATATAGGACAAATGCTTCCATTACCATTTCTTTTTGTATTTCTTTTTTTTTTTTTTCAATTCATTTTATACAAGTATTTATTAGAGTTGAGATAACTTTGCTTGACAATTAGGATCTCTTTACAAAGAAAAAATAGGAATAGCAATCATAGATATCTTACCAATCCAATTGGGTTTTTTCTAAACGGAGCCTGGATACTTCATTTTTTTAGTCCAACCAAGCCAACCATAAATTATTATAATTGAATTATTCTAATTGATAATAGTAATATGAATCCCCTCAAAAATGGATCTAATTGCACTTCACGCTCCAAATTTTTGATGATTCAATTTATCTTTCTTGGGCGAAACGGGGGATATCTCGATCGGGGGAGAGAACGGGGAAATACCATATGACCCAATATATCTGACAAGTCGCACTATACGTCAACCCAAGATGCATCTTCCTCTCCAGGACTTCGGAAAGGAACTTTTGGAACACCAATAGGCATTAAATGAAAGAAAGAACTAAATACTATATTTCACTTTGAGGTGGAAACGTAACAATTTTTTTTTTTATCGTATTTATTTTATCCATAGATTCTAAAAATTCATAAAGAAAGACAGAATGAATAAACTCAAATTATTACGAATAGGTCTTTCTAATGATAAATAAGTATGGACTCATTCGCTCATAGAAAATGGGATCAACTCCCCCATTGCGTATTGGTACTTATCGAGTATAGAATAAATCTGCTTCTCTTTGTTCCTACGAACAGAATTGTTCCATTATTACCAACAGAATAGAACACCCTTGTTCGGAAATAATCGACTGAACAAGAGTGGTCCATAGGATAGTCATATTATAGTCTTTTCCAATGCAATAAAGTTACGTAGTGTCCATTTATCTTTGATATAAGGGGTATTTCCATGGGTTTGCCTTGGTATCGTGTTCATACCGTTGTATTGAATGATCCCGGTCGGTTGCTTTCTGTTCATATAATGCATACAGCTCTGGTTGCTGGTTGGGCCGGTTCGATGGCTCTGTATGAATTAGCGGTTTTTGACCCTTCTGATCCTGTTCTTGATCCAATGTGGAGACAGGGTATGTTCGTTATACCCTTCATGACTCGTTTAGGAATAACCAACTCATGGGGCGGTTGGAGTATCACAGGGGGGACTGTAACGAATCCGGGTAT